TTGAGTTGAGTATCTTATTCCATTTTTTTTTTTATTGGTTTATTCTGCAGCAGCAAATGCTAGTCACAATATAGATTTCAACAAACTAAGTCAATGAGTCATAAAGATATATTTATAGATAAAAAAAAAAATAGGAAAGGCATGCCGTATTATGATTAATAAAAAACCAAATGTATAAAGATAAAAAAAAAGAAAGTACACAAATAGGACGTATCATCTTATGTATAGTAGTCATTTTATGTTTTATGTATTTTATGTTTTATGTATAGTAGTGGGGAATTATGGGACAAAAAATAAATCCGCTTGGTTTCAGACTTGGTACAACTCAAAGTCATGATTCTCTTTGGTTTGCACAACCAACAAATTATTCCGAGAGTCTACAAGAAGATAAAAAAATACGAGATTGTATCAAGAATTATATACAAAAAAATATAAGAATATCTTCTGGTGTCGAGGGAATTGCACGGATAAAGATTCAAAAAAGAATCGATCTGATTCAAGTCATAATCTATATGGGATTTCCAAAGTTATTAATAGAGGATAAGCCTCGAAAAATCGAAGAATTACAGATGAATGTGCAAAAAAAACTGAATTGTGTGTACCGAAAACTCAACATTGCTATTACAAGAATTGCAAACGCTTATAGACACCCTAATATTCTTGCAGAATTTATAGCCGGACAATTAAAGAATAGAATCTCGTTTCGTAAAGCAATGAAAAAAGCTATTGAATTAACTGAACAGGCAGGTACAAAAGGAGTTCAAATACAAATTGCGGGGCGTATCGACGGAAAAGAAATTGCACGTGTCGAATGGATCAGAGAAGGTAGGGTTCCTCTACAAACCATTCGAGCTAAAATTGATTATTGCTCCTATACAGTTCGAACTATTTATGGGATATTAGGGATCAAAGTTTGGATATTTGTAAACAAAGAATAAGAAACTTTTCCTTATCTTTAACCTTCCATGTTTCGATAAAACAAAAAATGAGAAATTTTATAAGATTGAATAAAATAAAAAAAATTCAATTAATCATTTGATATTGATATAATTGCTATGCTTAGTGTGCGACTCGTTGGTTTTTTTTAGAGTGGTTAGAATTCAACAAAAAAATAAACCGACTCGTAGTATGAATTAATTAATGTAGTATGAATTAATTAATAAAGAACTAATAACCAACTCATCGCTTCGCATTATCTGAATCTAAAGAACTAGTCAAAATAAAAAATATAAATAAAGATATGATATATTGGTGATATAATTATAGCAACTGAAATATTGCATAAAAAAGAAATAAAAACGAATCTGATTATGAGTTGTAAAGCAATAAGAATATACGGATAAATGAAGGGGTGAAAGAAAGAGAGAAAAAGAATATCAATGATATAGAATTCTAATATGTAAAGGTCTATGGGTCATCTCATAAAAGATAGTGTAATAAAGCATCAATATTCATTAATCCATATATAGATGAATATATTCCTAGAACAAACAAATCAAGAGCCACAAGTCAATAAAAACTGAGAAGGTTGATTCAAGAAAAAAGAAAATTTAAAATCTTATTAGAGAGGCTCCGTTGTAGAATTCAGACCTAACCATTAATCGAGAAGCGATGGGAACGACGGAACCTGTAAATACCTAAGATTTTATTAAAAAGAAATCTTAATGATTCATTGGGTGGGATGGCGAAACGAAGCAAGAACCAATCCATTTTTTTTTGAGGAGTCGTGGGCTAACCCTACATTACATCTGAAATTGATAATGAAAGAGTAAATTAAATATTCGCCCGCGAGAATTTTGATTTTATTGAATTGAATTTCTAAATTTGGTCCAATCCGATAGGATAATAAAAAGAAAAAGAAAGATTCGTTAGAACCTTATAACATAACAAAACAGCATTATCTAGTTATATATGGATAGCAAGAATTGTCTATATTGTCTATAAGAATACATGTTTAGTTATATATCAAAACAAGATATACAAATTTCCAATAGACAAATAGATTCTATGAAATCTCAAAAAATCCCGCGATTCTATTATATTATTCATTAAACATATGTATATTATTGTATATTATTTTATCGGTTAAATCTATTTATTTTATTTTTGAATCGCTTCATTCGCGAGGAGCTGTATGAGGTGAAAATCTCATGTACGGTTCTGTAATAGCGATGGAATTGAGAAACAACCATCAACTATAACCCCAAAAGAACCAGATTCCGTAAACAACATAGAGGAAGAATGAAAGGAATATCCTATCGAGGTAATCATATTTGCTTCGGAAGATATGCTCTTCAGGCACTTGAGCCCGCTTGGATCACATCTAGACAAATAGAAGCAGGGCGGCGGGCAATGTCACGAAATGTCCGCCGGGGTGGACAAATATGGGTACGCATATTTCCAGACAAACCGGTTACAGTAAGACCTACCGAAACGCGTATGGGTTCGGGAAAAGGATCTCCCGAATATTGGGTAGCTGTCGTTAAACCAGGTAGAATACTTTATGAAATGGGCGGAGTCGCAGAAAATATAGCCAGAAAGGCTATTTCAATAGCAGCATCCAAAATGCCTATACGAACTCAATTCATTATTTCGGGATAAAAATTCGAACCAAAGGAAAGAGATCTTTAGGATGAAAAAAAAAAAAAATTGCAATTGTAGGTTTCTTTTTTTTTTTTTGAACACAGAGAATATTTTTTTTTACTTCAACCTTTTGACTGAAAGAACAGATAAAAAAATGATATGATTCAACCTCAAACCCATTTGAATGTAGCCGATAACAGCGGAGCCCGCGAATTGATGTGTATTCGAATCATAGGAGCTAGTAATCGACGATATGCTTATATTGGTGACATTGTTGTTGCTGTAATAAAGGAAGCAGTACCAAATACGCCTTTAGAAAGATCAGAAGTGATTAGAGCTGTAATTGTACGTATTTGTAAAGAACTCAAACGTAACAACGGTATGATAATACAGTATGATGATAATGCTGCGGTGGTCATTGATCAAGAAGGAAATCCAAAAGGAACTCGAATTTTTGGCGCAATCGCCCGGGAATTGAGACAGTTAAATTTCACTAAAATAGTTTCATTAGCACCCGAGGTATTATAAGACGAGACCATGATATAGATATATTATTTATGAATGAAATAGATTAATAGATTATGTCTCACACATATATCTTTTGTAGTAATTATTATATTTGTAGTAATTATTTTATTTTAATTTTATTCTATTAATTAATTAATTATTTTATTCTATTAATATTAATATATAGAATATATAATTCTAATTAGAATTAAATATAAATTAAATAGAAATATATATTAAATATTCTATTAATTATCTATTTTCTTTCTATTTTTAATTAGATATGAATATGAAAATTAGATATGAAAATGATTTTCATTATAGAATTCTAATTAAATTAGAATTCAAAATGAATTATTTAATTATATAAATATATTAAACATTCTAATTTTTAAAATATAAAGATATTAAATATAAATATTCAAAATCAAAATTAGAATTCAGAATTCTATTCTATGAATAAAAATCAAAAAATTATTCTATTTTTTAGAAATAGAATTCTTCTAAAAAATAGAATTCAATATGAGATATTCAATATGAGATATTATAATTATATATTTCATTTTTATAATATTTTATTTTATAATATTATATTATTTATTATTATATTATAAAATTTATATTATAAAATAATAAAAATAATAATATTATATATATATAATATATATATAATTATATATATATATAGTATATATATATTATTATATTCAATATATTCAATATTAGATATTTTATTGAATAAAAAATAGAACAAAGGAGCATGTTGATTATATCGAAAGTCAGGGGCAACAATCATTTTCGTTTATCATGGGTAAGGACACCATCGCTGACATAATAACCTCTATACGAAATGCTGACATGAATAGAAAAGGAAGAGTTCAAATCCCATCTACTAACATCACCGAAAACATTGTTAAAATACTTTTACGAGAGGGTTTTATTGAAAACGTGAGAAAACATAGGGAAAGCGACAAATATTTTTTAGTTTTAACTCTACGGTATAGAAGAAATAGGAAAGGATCATATAAAACTATTTTAAATTTAAAACGGATCAGTACACCTGGTCTACGAATCTATTCTAATTATCAACGAATTCCTAGAATTTTAGGAGGGATGGGGATTGTAATCCTTTCTACTTCTAGAGGTATAATGACAGATCGAGAGGCTCGATTAAAAAGAATCGGCGGAGAAGTTTTATGTTATATATGGTAATCTTTCTGATATCCGAATTATATGAGAAACTTCTATCCATTTTTGTGAAAAAAGAGAGAAAACACAGGTTTCTAATATCACTCTTCATACATTAGTGAATGCATGAAGGGGGTTTAAATGAAATAGGAATAAAAGAAAAGAAAAAAGAAAATGGATTCATGAGGGTTTAATTACTGAATCACTTCCCAGGGGTATGTTCCAGGTTCCTTTATATAATGAAAATAGGATTCTAGGCTATGTTTCCGAAAGGATTCGACGTACTCTTATTTTATATGTATACGAACGGGAAAGTAAAAATGGAAGTATAAGTCATTTAATTAGACTGTTTTTTCAACTTCAACATTTTTTTTGGGGGGTACAATTAGAAGTTAAAAATTTAAGGAAACCATATTTTCTTCCAATAAAGAGATTCGGGATTAAGTTAAGGACTGACAAATATGAAAATAAGGGCCTCTGTTCGTAAAATTTGTGAAAAATGTCGATTGATCCGTAGGCAGGGACGAATTATAGTAATTTGTTCCAATCCAAGACATAAACAAAGACAAGGATAATATTTCCACAAAAGAGGGCTTCTATTCGAAAGCACCGGATGCACAAATCAAATAAATTTATATTCAATAAAATATATATATAATATATATCTAAAATCAAATATATAATTAATATTAATAAGAAAATAATAAAAAGAAAAATATTAA